TAGATCTAAGGGCCTTAATCCATCCGCATTTTTTCACCTATCACAAATGGATCAACAGTAAGATTTTTTTTTTCTTTTTTGCTCTTTCCTATTTTATAACCACAGTAATTAGGAATAGAGAATTTCTATCAAATAAGGGTCTTATTGCTGGAATAATGGTTTCTATTGTTATTTGATTTGATACATTGTGGTCGATAACGTTGGTGAATTAACAGAAACGGAAAGAGAGGGATTCGAACCCTCGGTAAACAAAAGCCTACATAGCAGTTCCAATGCTACGCCTTGAACCACTCGGCCATCTCTCCTACATAATCTTATTATTGGCCAGAAACTGAGTGAATAGCGAGTTATTCATATTACTGCAGTACAGGTACGACCGATCACTAGTTCCATAGGAAGAATTCCTTTCCCATTTAATATTTCTCGACAAAAACTTCTCTCATTCATCAGCTACCCCACGGATCTATTCCAAATTCATGAATCGTCCCATGGATTTTGATATTTCGATTGTATGGCGTGGTGTATACACGTTATGCAAACAGAAGGTATGGTTACTCTACTCTATTTTTTCATGGAATGATTATTCCATTCTTTTTTCTCTTTGGATCATAATCAAATCAAAACTTCTCGAGTTATCAGAATCCGTAGTAAAATAAAGTCCTTGGTTATTTAACTTAGATGAAATAGTAATAGTTCCGCTCATTGGTATACTACAAAAATGGGAATGAAATCAATCTGATTCCAATATCTCATATCTTTCCCAAATAAAAGGGGACAATTTAAGCGGAAAGCCCATATCTATTTATTAGAATAAAATTAGTCTGTTTTTATGTTATTTCGTACTGTATAATTCCTTTGCTTTGTTTGTGGGATCATTTTCCCCGAGGGGTAATGAAAAGAATTCTAGAATGGATTGCTAATTATGCCTAGATCTCGTATAAATGGAAATTTTATTGATAAGACCTCTTCAATTGTAGCCAATATCTTATTACGAATAATTCCGACAACTTCAGGAGAAAAAAAGGCATTTACCTATTACAGAGATGGTGCGATTTGATTCTTTTTTCTTGTTTTTTTTTAGCCCTCACCTCAGTCTTACGAGAAAGAGACGCGGTTCGGTATAGAAAGAACGAAATTCTTGAAATAAACCTACCTTCGGTGAAGGTGAAGTTTGGAGATAGAACAATTCCTTCTATCGTGTATCCTCGATTGATGCAGCCTCAGATGTTTCAATTGTTGATTTGAGTATTGAGCGAAAGGTTACACCTATGGGTTCTGTATTGCGGGTCAATCCTACACTACATTAGTACCAATAGGCGGCATAAGGGAAAAAGCACTACACCTAGGAATCAACAACACAAAAACTTTGTTATAAATTCCCCTTTTCCTTATCGGTATCGGGACTAACAAGAATGGTTGGGACAACAAACATCCATCTCGTTTGTACTTTGGATACCCGTATAACCATCAAAGATCGTTGAAGTGACTAATTCCTGGAAATAGAAGGCGTTGAGAACAAAGAAATTGTTGGAGTTACCATTTATATCTAACACTAATATGATTGGTGGTAAGAAAAAACCTCTTGCGGGAAGGCTGGCTAGAGATTTCTTGTAAAAATACTAGTTCCTTTCAGTTCATAATGAGATGAGAATAGTTCAATTTTTATTCTATGGATTATTCCCCTTAGTACTATGCGCAGAAGGGAGGAGCCGTATGAGATGAAAATCTCATGTACGGTTCTGGAACGGAGATTTTTTGAATAGAATGAACGACCGTAACGGATGTTGGCTCAATCCGAAGGAAATTATGCGGAAGCTTTACAGAATTATTATGAAGCTACGCGACCAGAAATTGATCCCTATGATCGAAGTTATATACTCTATAACATAGGCCTTATACACACAAGCAACGGAGAGCATACAAAGGCTTTGGAATATTATTTCCGGGCACTAGAACGAAACCCATTCTTACCACAAGCTTTTAATAATATGGCCGTGATCTGTCATTACGTGCGACTATCTCCACTATAGAAATAAGGAAAAAAAGCAAAGATCAAATTGGCTAGTAAATACTAGAAAAAAATAGGCTTTCTACATAATGCATCGTCCAAAGCAACGATTTTTATCAGCTGTAGCAAGGAAAGAGACTTCACGAGAACCAAAATAGGAAGAAAAAAAAAATGAGTGCAGCCTATATACTATATTCTATGGATAAAGGATCAAATTGATAGAGAAAGCACCGTAAAGATCAATTAGCGAGCTATTGAGTCGATACAGTTAAGAACTGCTTACTTATGTCATGATATGGGACAAAAGTTAGGAATCAACTTATGTAATAGAGTCGATCCACTAAGGTAGTGAGCAGCGGTGTAGCATCAGATCCCAAAGATAGTAAGTTCTTTTTTCTTATGGAAAAAAGTCTTTTTCAAAGATTCTATATGAATTCCATATATGAAACCGAGATAGTTACCTTTCAGAAAATTCTAACGATATTGTGGGGA